AATTAGCAGGGATTCCGCGCAAATACACAATTTGAGATTTTATCTTCTTACCGGATTTAATATAATATCTCTATTAATTAATCTATTTATTAATTAATCTATTAATATAGAATAAATATAAGTAATTCATAATCATCGGGTTAGGATTGATCTAAACCAGCTCATTATGTATACGATTCAACATGCCAACTATTAAACAACTTATTAGAAACACAAGACAGCCAATCAGAAATGTCACGAAATCCCCCGCCCTTCGGGGATGCCCTCAGCGCCGAGGAACATGTACTAGGGTGTATGTGCGACTCGTTCCGATCATGGACTAAGACAAAAGAGAGGAAACAAATTATTCCAGTATCAGTGATCGGTTAGGATAGAATGGAAAAACTCCATTCACTATCTTAAAAAAAAAATTATTAATAATATATATCCTTCTATTGTGTATCAAATTTATGGTTTCCGTTGGAATCACCTCAATTTGCAATTTCAGATGAGAAAGACTTCCCCATTGGTAGCAAATGCTTATCCATTAAGCAGGGGAAATCCTATTTCAAAATTAAAAAGCGGAAAGATTATGCCCTTATTCTTGCAAGAACGGACTAACAGGGTCAGCTACCCAGCTAATCTTCATACTTAAATACCGTTACTGTATAGTTAGATTTCGTTGTGAAAGACCTATTACTAGCTATTTCATGGGTAGAGCCAAAGAGTGTGAACTGTACAAGTTAACAATAGCATTGATTAAATGAGAGAAGGGGGCTCCGGTGTATAGAGAGGACCTCACCGTTTAAGAAGTAACCATAGAAACGATGGAATCCACTATTTCTTTATCCATTTCTATTTAATTGAATATGTTTTTTTGATACCTAGTATCAATACAATTTCTTATTTCGAGGGTAAATGCTTAGAAATAAAAAGAAAAAATCGTGGTTGGGAAGGTTATAGTAGCAAAAGCCATTGGAATTTTTTATTTTATACATTGGAAGAATCCGTTTTTATTATTAATAGACTAGTAAAGGAAAAAGAATAACTGAAAGAAAAGAAATCAAATAAAATAGTTATTCATCAAAGTTTCATTTATTCAATGACCAGAATTAAACGAGGATATATAGCTCGGAAACGTAGGACAAAAATTCGTTTATTTACATCAAGCTTTCGAGGGGCTCATTCAAGACTTACTCGAACTATTACTCAACAGAAAATAAAAGCTTTGGTTTCGGCTCATCGGGATAGAGATCGGAAAAAAAGAGATTTTCGTCGTTTGTGGATCAGTCGAATAAATGCAGTAATTCGTGAGAATAGAAAAAAGGTATACTATAGTTATAGTAGATTAATGTATAATCTGTACAAGAAGCAGTTGCTTCTTAATCGTAAAATACTTGCACAAATAGCTATATTAAATAGGAATTGTCTTTATATGATTTCCAATGAGATCATAAAATAAAAATTCCCCGGAGACTGAACTCCGGGAAGGTAGAGTAGAGATTTGTATGATAAAATAGAATCATATGATAAAGTCATCAAAATGAGCAACCACGTTCAATAAAAAAAAATTTATTCTTCTTCACCGATTCTCTTTTTTCTTACAACACGATAATCCAAATTGGATTGTCGTAGTTTTCGAACAAAACATCAATCCACATTTGATTTGAGTTTAGATTAGAATTTTAATTCAATTGAAGAGTAACCCTATTTTTTTGTTTTAAGACCAGTAGTTCTAGCGGCCGATTCGCCTTTTTCAAATTGTTTTTCATTATTAAGAAAAGGTAACGAAGATAAAATACGAGCTTGTTTTATAGCAATCGTAATTAATCGTTGTTGTTTTAAGGTCAATCTATTCACCCGTCTAGATAATATTTTTCCTTGTTCACTAATAAATCGACTAATTAAACTCATGTTTTTATAATCAATTCGATCCCCCGATTGGATCGGGGGCAAACGCCTACGAAAAGATCGCTTGGATTTAAGAAAGAGTCGCTTAGATTTATCCATGGTTTGTTTATTCCTTATCCCGAAAATCCTATTTCTTACAAAATAGGATTTGTTTTGTTTCTATTTTTTATTCTTTTTAATTATAAAATTCTATTTTGAAATATATGTTATATATACAATTTCTAATATAATTTATAACAATATGAAAAAATATATTATTTTTCATGTTCCTTGGAGAGGTGACACACAAGCGATCGATTTTCTCTATTTCTTTATCTCCCCGTGAATCGTATGTTTGCAACAACAGGGACAGAATTTTCTCAATTCCAATCGACTAGGCGTATTGTGTCGATTCTTTTGAGTAATATATCTGGAAATACCCGTTGATTTCTTATTAACACTGTTTCGAACACAATTGGTACATTCCAAAATAACCCTTATTCGAATATCTTTACCCTTGGCCATGAACCTCCTTTGGGTTTTTTATTCACTTAACTCTTCTATTTTACGATTCGAAGCGAAGAAGAAAGGAACAAAAAAAAAATAATAGAAGTTGCTAACTCAAAATCAAATCATGAAGGATCTCGTTGTAATCAATATAGTATAGTAAAAATTAAGTAATACAATGATTTCTAACTATATTTAGAATCACAGTTCAGTATTTCAGTTTTCATTTAAGTATCCTGTATGATATTATTGCCCCGTCCTAGCCATTCCATTTCCATTTCTGGTATCACCCTATTATTTAATAGAAATGGAATTGATTATTAATTGAATTAAAAATTTCTTATTAATTAAATTCAATTGAAGCCTGGACCGAATTCCGAGTTTCACTGAGGCCGAATCCGACTTTATTCTTTCTCTTTTCTAACCTTTATTCTAATTCTAAAAAAAAAAGAAGGAGAAGGGGAGATTAATCACAGATATTTGATTGTATCTCTAATCTTCTTCACCCCTTCCCGTGTCAATAACTAGAATGAAAAAAAGGGGAATATCAATGCATCCGGGAATAAACGATTGATCTCTATCAATAGACCCGCTAAAGCCCCGAACCATAGAGTACTTACCACTGGTGCCACGGAGAGATATGTTTTTAGATCTCGCATTTAAAATCCTCCTTCTTAATTCTTATTCTTTATTGTATTGTAATTTGTAATACATAATTCCATATATGAATATGATCAGATGGTTATTTAGTTAATAATCACTTGTATTTGTACGCAGAATTCCTAATTCAAATTGAAATGTACAACGATTCATTAGATATTCTTTTTTTTTTTTAACAAAAAAAGAGGTCCATTTCTGCTCTGCCCGAGCATTCCCTAAAAATATTCATTTGTTAGGGGGATTTCATATGTATGTCTTTTATTATTATTATAATGAATATTCTAATTATATGTTTATGTTATACGATATGAAACTAAAAAGAAAAAAATGGCAGGATAATTTATATATATCAACGGAAAAAATCAAGATGTGGAAAACAAGACAAAGATTCTTTACAATAACATTGTAAAACAATTGAAAGGGATGTAGCGCAGCTTGGTAGCGCGTTTGTTTTGGGTACAAAATGTCACGGGTTCAAATCCTGTCATCCCTATCCCTAACTATTACTTATCTTATGAGCAGTAACAAGGGATCAATTGAGACCGATTAAAATAGGACATACATACTCAATAGAAATAGATATATTCTATCAATATATAAGTTCTATATATATAGATTATGATAATATATGCATGCAAGATGAATTGGGGTCACAAAAAATTATTTATGAAAATAAAGCGCTCTTAGTTCAGTTCGGTAGAACGCGGGTCTCCAAAACCCGATGTCGTAGGTTCAAATCCTACAGAGCGCGATTCCATTCTTGTTAGATCGAAAATGACACTGAAATAATGGAACAGCAGTTTAAAGTCTGAATTTTACCTCCTGCGGATTAGGATTAAAACAAAGAAATAGGAGGTCAATAAACAAAAAAGATGTTAGTTAATCAAAAGTCCAACTGATCACCACGTCGGTATTGTAAATATGCAGTTACGAATAATCCAGCCAAAGTAATAGGAATTAGACCTAACACGATTCCAAATAGAAAAACTTCAATCATTTTAATTTGTTTGAAAGGAGAAAGGGGGAGGTAATATATATCCTTAAATATTAATCTGTATTGCCCATGAATCTCAATGACCAAGAATTGGAAATTGACACGGTAAGGAACTCTAAAATATATTGAATATCCCAGAAAGATTTATTTTTATGAATTGTTCATTCAATTAATTTCATAATTTCAAATCAAATAAGTCGTATCTTGCTCAGACCGATAAATAGAGATGAGGTTATAGTTAAAGCTGCTAGTAGAAAACCGAAATAACTAGTTATAGTGGGCATGAAGAGGCTAAATGAAATATGTTCTTTTTTTTTTATACATATGTTTAAAAAAGCACTTCCCTAAGTTTCCTTTTTTGAAAGAAAGATAGGAAGATAAGCAAAAATACCACTTTAAAAATACAATTGAAAGTTTTTGATTCATCAATCAATCATTATAGACGAATAAAAATAGAGTGACATAGGTAAAAAATCCATTCATCATCTGTGACATCTACCCATCCTGTGATTCCAAATCAACAGATTCATTGAGCAACTCTTGAGTTGAGTAAACTAATATAATAAAAATCTTTTTATTATATTAAAATAGAATAAGAACTTTGTTGTGTAACTTCATTCAATTCAAAAAAGAAAAACTTTCTTTTTCTTTGAATTAATATAGAATCAAATCGGAAAAATATCTATTTTGATCCTTTTTTTTATTTATTAATTTGGCTAATCCATTTTTCTATTTTAGAACAAAAGAAGAGTAACCCTATAATGCCCTTTACTTTGAATTATTAGAAACCAATTCGTCGGATTCATATTTTATTTGATCCTCAGTTTCTAGTCCGAAGCTAAGAATGTAGAAAACCCTCATCTTATACTATAAAAAATGGAGGAATTTTCTATTGAGTACATCGCGACAAGCAACAAGAAAAGAAGAAATAAATTATCTAGTACTTGATCTCGCTACTGATTGTGAAATT